CATCACTTCGGATTATCTGGATCCAAAGAACCAGTCAAGATATGATATATTGTTCATATTGTTGTAGCAACCGAAATCTTTTTGCATTAAAAAAAACCAATCTGATTCTAAGTTTTGAATCGAAATAAAGAAAAAGGGTATGGATAAGTGGAAGGGTGAGAGAAAGAAAGAAAAAGAATATTGATGGTATAGAATTCCAATATGTAAGGTCTATGGGTCATCTCATAAAAAAGCAATGTAATAAAGCACCAATAAAGATTCATCTATAATTAAATGAATAGTATATAAAAAATAAATGAATATTATAGAAAAAAAAGAGCTTTGAGCCAATAAAGACTGAGAAGATTGACTCAAGAACAAATTTCATTATGAGCTCCATTGTCGAATTCAGACCTAATCATTAAGTAAGAAGCGATGGGAACGATGGAACCTGTGAATCCAAAAGATTCTATTGAAAAGGAATTCGAATGATTCATTGATCGGGATGGCGAACTAACCAGATACCAATTCATCTATTCAGGAAAGTTATAAACTAATGATAGAACTGAAATAGAAAGAGTAAATATTCGCCCGCGAAAACTTAATTTTCTTGGATTGCTCAATTTGAATCAATCCAATACGATAAGGGGTAAAATAAAAGAAAGATTTTTTTTTTAACGTTATATTATAAAATATAAAAAACAATACAATATTATATATACTATACTAAAAACTAAACTAAATAAAACTAAATCTAAATAAAAGCTAATTAAAAAAAAATAGAAATGATTATTTATTTAGTTATATATACAAACACTATAATACAAATGACTAATAGATTTGGTATAGATTAAAACAAATCCACGATTCAGTATTATTAAATACATGTATATCTTAATTCAAATTATATCGGAATTGAATTCAAATTCAAAATTTTAAACTCCTTTATCTTTATATTTGCGAGGAGCTGGATGAGAAGAAACTCTCACGTCCAGTTCTGTAGTAGAGATGGAATTCAAAAAAAAACCATCAACTATAACCCCAAAAGAACAAGATTCCGTAAACAACATAGAGGAAGAATGAAGGGAATGTCTTATCGAGGTAATGCTATTTGTTTCGGTAAATATGCTCTTCAAGCACTTGAACCTACTTGGATCACATCTAGACAAATAGAAGCAGGTCGACGAGCAATGACACGAAATGCACGTCGCGGTGGAAAAATCTGGGTACGTATATTTCCAGACAAACCAGTTACAGTAAGACCCGCGGAAACACGTATGGGTTCGGGTAAAGGATCTCCTGAATATTGGGTAGCTGTTGTTAAACCGGGTCGAATAATTTATGAAATGGGTGGAGTACCAGAAAATATAGCCAGAAGGGCTATTTCAATAGCCGCGTCCAAAATGCCTATACGAACTCAATTCATTATTTCATGCTAAAAATTCAAAAACAAACGAAATAGGTTATTGGCTAAAAAAATCGCAGGTGCACATTTCTTTTTTGGACAAACAATATTTCTTTTTTTCTTCGCCCTTTGCATTGTAAAAACAGAAAAAAATGATATGATTCAACCCCAAACCCATTTGAATGTAGCAGATAACAGCGGGGCTCGAGAATTGATGTGTATTCGAATCGTAGGAGCTAGCAATCGTCGATATGCTCAGATTGGTGATATTATTGTTGCTGTGATCAAAGACGCAGTTCCAAATATGCCCCTAGAAAGATCCGAAGTGGTCAGAGCTGTAATTGTACGTACTTGTAAAGAACTTAAACGTGACAACGGTATGATAATACGATATGATGACAATGCTGCAGTTGTCATTGATCAAGAAGGAAATCCAAAGGGAACTCGAGTTTTTGGTGCGATTGCTCGTGAATTGAGACAGTTAAATTTTACTAAAATAGTTTCATTAGCGCCCGAGGTATTATAAAATATAAAATGAGACCATGATATGGTTATAGTGGGGTGTTTGAAAGAAATAGATTAAGATTCCTTGGTAGATTGTATTTCACGTATATACCTTTCAAAATTCACATCCATAAACAAATACGTAAAAAGTAGAACAATAAGAAAAACATGTTGATTATATCAAAATTGGAAGGCACCAACAATTTTAATTCATTATGAGTAGTGATACTATTGCTGACATAATAACCTCTATACGAAATGCGGATATGGATAGAAAAAGAATAGTTCGAATAGCATCTACTAATATCAGCCAAAGTCTTGTTAAAATACTTTTACGAGAAGGTTTTATTGAAAACGCGAGAAAACATCGAGAAAACAACAACTATTTTTTAGTTTTAACCCTACGACATAGAAGGAATAGGAAAAGTTCTTATAGAAATATTTTAAATTTAAAACGGATTAGTCGACCGGGTTTACGAATCTATTCTAACTATCAAGGAATTCCTAGAATTTTAGGTGGGATGGGGATTTTAATCCTTTCTACTTCTCGAGGTATAATGACAGACCGAGAGGCTCGATTAGAAAGAATAGGCGGAGAAAGTTTGTGTTATATATGGTAATTATTCTAATAGCCGAATTGAATCCGAAACTTCTTATTTATGTTTATGAAAAAGAAAAAAAAAAAGGAGGTGGGTTGTCTAATAGCGTTCTTTCTCCACCAGTTGATACTTCAAGGGGGTTTTACCTGTAATGAAAGAACAAAAATGGATTCATGAGGGTTTAATTACTGAATCGCTTCCCAACGGCATGTTCCGGGTTCGTTTAGATAATGAAGATCTGATTTTAGGTTATGTTTCAGGAAAGATCCGACGCAGTTTTATACGGATACTGCCAGGAGATCGAGTCAAAATTGAAGTAAGTCGTTATGATTCAACCAGAGGCCGTATAATTTATCGACTCCGCAACAAAGATTCGAAAGATTAGGTATTTTTGCAACTTGAATATTCCTTTCGTAGGAATACAATTCGAAATGAAAAATTTAAAGAAACTTATTTTCTTCCAAGAAGGAGATTCAGAATTAAGGCAAGGAGTGGCAAATATGAAAATAAGAGCGTCTGTTCGTAAAATTTGTGAAAAATGTCGACTAATCCGTCGCCGGGGACGAATTATAGTAATTTGTTCCAACCCAAGACATAAACAAAGACAAGGATAATCAGACTCGTTAAAGATCCTATATACAAATAACATACAAATAACTAAGGGAGATCTGTTTTGACATGAAATGGATATATCCATATATTTCTGACTCAAATTTATGAGATGATAAAATATGGCAAAAGCTATACCGAAAATGGGTTCACGTAGGAACGGACGTATTGGTTCACGTAAAAGTACACGTAGAATTCCAAAGGGGGTTATTCATGTTCAAGCAAGTTTTAATAATACCATTGTGACTGTTACAGATGTGCGGGGTCGAGTGGTTTCTTGGTCCTCTGCAGGTACTTGCGGCTTCCGAGGAACAAGAAGGGGGACGCCGTTTGCTGCGCAAACCGCAGCAGGAAACGCTATTCGTACAGTAGTGGATCAAGGTATGCAACGAGCAGAAGTCATGATAAAAGGTCCCGGTCTCGGAAGAGACGCAGCATTACGGGCAATTCGTAGAAGTGGTATCTTATTAACTTTCGTACGGGATGTAACCCCTATGCCACATAATGGCTGTAGACCCCCTAAAAAAAGACGTGTGTAGAAATCGATCGAAATTGAAAATATTTCAAGAGCAAGAGAAACAAGAGAAATAAACGATTCAATGATTTGATTAAATAATATTATTATGGTTCGAGAGAAAATAACGGTATCTACTCGGACACTACAATGGAAGTGTGTTGAATCAAGAGTAGACAGTAGGCGTCTTTTTTATGGACGCTTTATCCTGTCTCCACTTATGAAAGGTCAAGCAGATACAATAGGCATTGCGATGCGAAGAGCTTTGCTTGGAGAAATAGAAGGAACATGTATCACACGCGCAAAATTTGCGAAAATACCGCACGAATATTCTACCATAGCTGGTATTCAAGAATCAGTACATGAAATTTTAATGAATTTAAAAGAAATTGTATTGAGAAGTAATCTATATGGAACTTGTGAGGCGTCTATTTGCGTTCGGGGCCCTGGATATGTAACTGCTCAAGATATCATCTTACCGCCTTATGTAGAAATTGTTGATAATACACAACATATAGCCAGCTTGACGGAACCAATTGAGTTGGTTATTGGATTGGAAATCGAGAGAAATCGCGGATATCTTATAAAAACACAAAATAACTTTCAAGATGGAAGTTATCCTATAGATGCTGTATTCATGCCTGTTCGAAATGCGAATCATAGTATTCATGTTTATGGGAATGAAAATGGTAAACAGGAGATACTATTTCTCGAAATATGGACAAACGGAAGTTTAACTCCTAAAGAAGCACTTCATGAAGCCTCCCGGAATTTGATTGATTTATTTATTCCTTTTTTACATACCGAAGAAGAAAATTTACATTTAAAGGACAATCAACACATGGTTCCCTTACCCCCTTTTACTTTTTATGATAAATTGGCTAAATTAACAAAAAATAAAAAAAACATAGCGTTGAAATCTATTTTTATTGACCAATTAGATTTGCCTCCCAGGATCTATAATTGTCTCAAAAGGTCCAATATATATACACTGTTGGACCTTTTGAATAACAGCCAAGAAGATCTTATGAAAATGGAACATTTTCAAATAGAAGATGTAAAACAGATATTAGGCATTCTCGAAAAAAATTTCGTAATTGATTTACCGAAAAATAAGTTCTAAATACATTATACATTGGATTTTTTTCATAAAAAAAAAAAAAAGACCGAAAATCTATTTTACATCTTTAGCACAATCCATATATTCGAAATCGGAATAGATTCATAATTGAATTGAATAGATGTATCTAGGGAAAATTCACTTTGAAGCGACTATTCCCTAGATACACACGTCATGATACTTTATTGCACAATTGATTTAAAAAAGACCTAAAGTTAGGGATTTATCAATAGGTAATGTTGCACCAATACCCAACCAAAGGGCCACTAC